TTGAATAAAAACATAAGAATATGTATACTGTACACCTTATTTTATTATGTTATTTCCTTGGGATTGTAGTTCAATTGGTCAGAGCACCGCCCTGTCAAGGCGGAAGCTGCGGGTTCGAGCCCCGTCAGTCCCGATGGATCCAAATCCAATAAAAAAATACAGCAATTCATCTTCCATTTTTCTGTTCTGTGAAAGAAAGTACAAAGAGTAGAATTTCATTGCCAACAGGAATCCCTTTTCTTTTTATCTTTTTATTTTTTAAATTTCTATTGTTTGGCTTTGTTTGGAACCAAAGATAAGTGTAAAAGCGGTTAGATGATACTTCATCAAATGATTGTACAAGGAGGGCGCTAGTTTATAGGAAAGGGTGGAAAAGAATGAAAAATATAAATCAAAGTGGGGTTTTTGATTGTATCAAAATTGACTTTGGAATTCGATATGGATAAAAGATCTTCCTATGTTATATTATTCAATTCTTGACGATGAATCAATTTGTCAGATATTGTTATTCATGATATTGATCCGATTCGATTATATCTCGATGTAATTCATCTCATTGAATTTATAGACAAAAGATTTATTATCTCTATGGGATTAAATCCCGAGTTATTGCGAATTAAAGAAAAACGAAAGGATGAAATTATGGAAGTAAATATTCTCGCATTTATTGCTACTGCACTGTTCATTCTAATTCCTACTGCTTTTTTACTTATAATATACGTAAAAACAGTAAGTCAAAGTGATTAATTTAAATTAAACTTGTGACTTTTTAGTTTTTATCAATGATTGAAGAGAAGAAATAAAATAAAAAGGATTCAAATTTCACGTTTTAAATGAAATCATCGAACTAGAATCAGCAGTATTCTATGAGATACTGGATAGTATGGTAGAAAACGATTTTTCTACCATACTAGTATTATTATTGTACTGTATAAAGTTTGCTGTATGACGATACAGGTTAATTTAATATATATCAATTGACATTATATAGATATAAATTCCATATAGAATGTACATAGTGTCATGTCCCAATCCTATTTCTTTGCTTCATCTATTTCTATTTGATTTGTGTTGATTCCAATCAATTTGAAATAATCGAAAGACAGCTCTTACTCTTACGATTCTAATTCCTAGATTTCTTATCTTTTTTAATATGAATTCCGATATCCATTGAAAAAAAGAATCAAATCAATGAAAGAAAAAGAGGTATGGGTATAATAAAAGAAAATCAAGTCATCTTCTTGTTAGCATTCCAACAAAGAAGTAATTGATTAACCAGTTGACAGAGTATCCAGAGGTTCCATGGGAACTTCTTCGGATTTCGAAAAGGATTAATAAACCTCACCAATTTTAACCTTTCAACCATTATATGAAATGAAAAAAAGACCAGCATAAATAAAATTTTTAAAATAATAAAACAAATGGTAAATGCGCAATATGTGACTTGCCCAAGACAATATTTTCTTATGTGTAGTATCTCCTTGTACAACCACTATGTCTATGTTGTTTCCCGTAAAAAAGTGTATCCACGTAATGTAATAACAGAACTCTTTTCTCTTTGAAGAGGAAAGACGGAAAAAAATAACAAATAAAAAGTAAAAAAAAAAGTAAAGTATATAAAAGGCTTTCGTTCTTACTCTTACTCATTGTCGATATAGAAAATTTATGAAGAATTCGATTGGAAAAGATTTCATACCATTTGGAGTACTTTCGAAATACGAACATAGGAATAATTGAAATATTTGTTTGATTGAAAGAGTTCATATGTTATTTATAGAATACATTACTCCACTAGAATCCAATACATATAACTTCGAAATGAAAATTTTTTGAAATTCAATTTTTAAATTGAAATAGTGAATTAAAAAAAAAAGTCTTTGCAGAACGATCTATAAAAAAAATTGATACAGTTTGATTCCTAAACTCAATTAGTAGTACTTCTAGAGTCCACTTCTTCCCCATACTACGAGTGAAAGGGAAAATGTAAAGACTACCATTAAAGCAGCCCAAGCGAGACTTACTATATCCATGTGAATTATGTCCTCGATCTCTATGAAGGAATTATTCAATTATTGTTTACTAATAATAGTAGAATTACCAGCGCAGAGTCAAAAGGGGGTTCTGATCCAACACCATTGATGAAAAAATCCAATAAATCCAATTAGACCAAGTTCTAATGATTATACTAAAAGATCTCTAGTATAATCGGAAAACATTAAGTACAAGCAAAATAGGCAGAGACAGCCCTTGAAGTCTCAAAAGTATCAAAGGAATGTTAATAATATGTCAGAATAATAAGACCTATTCTTTCTTTTGTCGCCCTTCATTTCATTAATTCAAAAGTATAAAAATATAGAATCAAGCTAGATCATTATCTATCGCATACTCCTATTTTATTTCTTTTCGATTTTTCCCTTTTATTTGATCTCAATCTTACCATCTTCGATTGTCGCTATGAACCAATCGAAGACGTCCTATTACGTTCTTGACTCGAGATTAT